CCCAACGAAGTAAGCTTTAAACCACTGGCATGGTTATCTCATCCCCGGCTGGACTAGAGTTTCCAGGATATGGTCGTATTTTTTTTGTAAGCTATCTGCGTTTGTCTAATAGCATTTTTTCGTTCTAGTCATTTCATTCCGGTCGTATATATATTTTCTTCCGATAAAGTGCGTTGCCCGGGCGTGGACCATGTCTCCCGAAATTGATGAATCAGTACATATGGTCTAAGACGATTTCACATATCGAGGTCGAAATGGGATCGGGTGTTTTCACATCTTACCATAGTGCCCGGCTCTAAAAATTTTTCTTTCGATTTTTTCAAATAAATAATCTAATTTCTTTTATTATTATATTATTTTGAAAATAATAATGAATTATTTTATTCTTTTTGCCTATCGGAAGAGGGATTTGAACCCCCGTGCGCGAATTATGATCCCGCTGTTCTACCCTACTAAACTATTCCGACATGCTGATTATGATCCCGCTGTTATAATAATCTACCGCTTCCTAGTTGTTGGGTTAGAATTCGCTTCACGCCCCGTGCTTTTCCTTATCTAGGCCATGGTCACATAGCCCGAAGCGGCCATCACGAGGGCTGCAATACGGGTCTTTGCTCGATTGCCTGTCCCGGCCTTCGGCAAGTGGAGCCGGCGGGCTGCTGGTCGGGCACTCCGGGCCTCTCCCCTATCGGGTCGAGTGTCCTCTCCCGTTGGGCGAGAGCTAAAGTTAAAAAAAAAATATAGATTCTTTTTGGATCGAAGACGCGTTTTTTGACCGGAAAGCGTGGAACGGCAACACTCGACCATAGGGAGCCCTAGGGAAGGGTCCGAGGGTGCGTAAGCACTCACTGTTAGGCAGGAGACGGCTCTACGAAAGAGGGGTTTGGGGCGAAGCAGTCCTAGGTCCGTATGGGGCGGAGCGGTTCAGTGCTTAACTTAAGTTGCACAAATGGTTGGGGCGTCTTCTTCGAACCTGGATAGCTGGAAGTTCCTCGGAAGTATTAAGTGATGGAGGGACCATCCATTCAAGTGTCGTTGAATTCTGTTCAACAGCCCAAGGACTTGGAGCACACTCGTTCTTACAAGTGGTAAAAACCACTACAAAGAAACGAGAAATCCCTACTACGTATGAGCCAAAACTACTAAGGGCATTCCGTCCAGCGTAAGCATTTGCATGCTTTCTATAGCTATTAAATAAGAAGCAGCCTCTCTGTACACAGCGCAAAGAACTTCGAGAATTCGCCACAGCTGGCCCCAATGAATCGAAGCTAGAAACCCAGCCCTAGAATCCTATTCCGGGCACGGAAGCCTTTGTATAGTATAAAATTTGCTGAACGAGTTACGTTGGAAGCAACCCAACCGGTAGAATTGTCTCTGAGAACTGGCGCACTAACGAGCGGATGAAAGGTAGAGAGATACTGAAAAAGCTCAATAAAAGGATGATGCTGCAGTTTAATAACATTGCAATTACCGAGTCCGTGGCAGTGGGCTGTCCGAAGGTCCCAAAACGACTCGAGCCAAGCTCTCCACGAATCATCAACAGGTTCCGAAGGCGAAGGTGCGGGGAAGCCGCCGCCCCTATCACAATTGTTGGAATTAGGACCGAACTTGCCGCTTTATACTGTTCTAATTCATCTTCCTTCCCCAATTTCATTTTATCCAATTTCAAATCGTGATTGGATTTGAGAGTTGTTGCCTCCGCAAGTAAAAAATGGGAAGGCATAAAACCCATTGGAATAGCTAATAAATAAAGCTTCGAACCCTGGGGCGGAACCAATTCATATATGAATGAGCCACCTGTGGTAAAAAGGATTACTGGCGTAACACCAATGCCTATCATTTCCGTCATAAAGTTGAGCGGGCCAAAAATATTTTGCGGTGGCTCCATCTTTATAGTTTGACAGAGGGGGTCGACGCCTCCTGATTTCTCTGTTAGCCTGGGGGGATTGGAGCAAGAAGGGGTACCAAAGCCCGCTCCATATTGAACGACTTGCCCAACTCTATAACCGAGTTGGACAACTCGCCTAACTTGCCAACTTCAGGGGTACCCGAAGGAGCGGCTACACTTGGGGTGTGGGAGGTCATTGTCCCGAGTTCCTCCTTAAGTTGGGTAACCTGGTGCCCCGTCCCGGGCCTACCCGCGCTCTGCCCCAACTCACCGAGGGTAGAATGCGTGTTAGCTTTACTAAGGGCGCTGGCTGGTAAAGGGACTGCCGTCTCGCTCCTCGTTTTCGGGCTTGCCCGGGCCATCGTTCGACGCACCCAACTGAGCTGCTTAGCCGGCAATTTACAAGACTTCAAAATTGAAAGGCAGGCTCGAAGGGTCCGAAGGAGACTTACTTCTTTAGCTTTACGAAGGAAGGAATTGGAAAGATTTCGGGGAAGGGAATGAGCCCACCACCTATAGGTAAATAGTGCAATACATTCTCGTGAGTTTCTTCCATTCCTCTATATAAGATCGTAGCGACAGACGAAGATGAAGCGGCGATAGCTCATAAACCACTGGAAAAATCATAGCGAAGGGGTCAAAACGATTAAACCGAAAGTATTGAAAAAAACTGGGATTGAAGAGACAACAGCATGAACGGTATTTTTGGCACGTGTATACCGAGAGCACCCAGAACAGAAGCGAGAACGATAGAAAGGGAAAAAAGTCTCGTAATGAAATTTTATTTTATCATTCTTTTTGTAGCTGCATTATCGTATTCAAGATTGGAGATTGAAAGCCTTCTTTCGTAAAGCCGATTTCTTCTACCATTTCTTCGCTGCTTGCCACTTCTCATGGAATTAGGAAGAAGGAGTCAATCCAGCCACAGGTTCCCCTGCGGCTACCTTGTTACGACTTAACCTCAGTCAATGGCCCAACCTTGGTCTCCTACATAAGATCACCAATGCCTCCGGTGGACCACACTCAACAACGGCGTGGAACACCCCGAGTAATGGGTGATCCTTGGTCGGCTGCTTCGGGCGAAACCAATTCCCATGGTTTGACGGGCAGTTTGTACAGGGCCCGAGTACTTATTCACCGCGGCATGCTGATCCGCGATTACTAGCGATTCCAACTTCATGTTCTCGAGTTGCAGGGAACAATCCGAACTTAGGCAATCTTTCTGGATTCGCTCCGCCTTACAGCATTGCTTCCAATTGTAATTGCCATTGTAGCACGTGTGTAGCCCAGCCCATAAGGGCCATGCGGACTTGACGTCATCCCCACCTTCCTCCAGTATATCACTGGCAGTTTTTTGTGAGTGCAGCACATGGCTTGGAGTGTCAATCATCTCAACTAAGACTAAGTTCCTCAGTGTGAAGTGTACAATGCTCCGAGAGCTTCGTTCGTCGGAGAGTACCGTATTAAAACTTTGTATGGTTATATTCCTCTCGGAATGAGCCACACGGCGTTTGCAAAAACTCAGCTCGTTGGTATCCTCCATTTTCACGGCGTAGTCTTCGTCAGTCTCCAGTGGTCAAGGATTGAACTAGAGCATGTCTTAGCAACACAAAACGAGGGTTGCGCTCGTTATAGGACTTAACCCAACGTCTCAAGACACGAGCTGACGACAGCCATGCAACACCTGTATGAATTTCCGTACCATCCCGTTAAGGACGAGCACACTTATTCATATGTCAAGGGCTGGTAAGGTTTTGCGCGTTGAATCGAATTAAACCACATGCTCCACCGCTTGTGCAGGCCCCCGTCAATTCCTTTGAGTTTCAGCCTTGCGACCGTACTCCCCAGGCGGAGTGTTTAACGCGTTAGCTCAGCCCCTGATCATTACATATTTTTCACGATTGTTGGAACTTGAAGAAAACAATCGAGTTACACTACCTTTGCAGTAATTTAAGCATTAAGCCGAGCTTAAGTTAGACCGAAAGGGTGCGATATCAGTAGACCAAGAACGAACACTCATCGTTTACAGCATGGACTACCAGGGTATCTAATCCTGTTTGCTCCCCATGCTTTCGCACTTTAGCGTCGGTTAAAGAACCAGAAAGCTGCCTTCGCTTTCGGCGTTCCTTCGTATATTTTTGCATTTTATCGCTACACACGAAATTCCGCTTTCCTCTATGCCTTACTCTAGTAAATTGGTTTTGAAAGCATTCCGCCAGTTGAGCTGGCGACTTTCACTTTCAACTGGATTCACCGCCTACGTGCCCTTTACGCCTAGTCATTTCGAATAACACTTGCCCCCCCCGTCTTACCGCGGCTGCTGGCACGGAGTTAGCCGGGGCTTCTTCTTCGAGTCTTGTCATAATCGCATACTCGACGAAAGAGCTTTACAAGCTGCATTGCCCTTCTTCACTCACGCCATATTGCTGGATCAGGCTTTCGCCCATTGTCCAAGATTCCCCACTGCAGCCTCCCGTGGGAGTCTGGGCCGTGTCTCAGTCCCAGTGCGGCGGATCGTCCTAACAGACCCGCTAAGCGTCGTTGGCTTGGTTAGCCTTTACCCAACCAACTACCTGATGCTTTGTGGGCTCATCAAACAGCGCCTTTTAGCTTTCGTTTATTCGGGATTTGGCCCAAACTGTTTGGCAGATTCCCACATATTACTCGCCCGTTCGCCACTTTGTTTTCAACGGTTCTCACGGTTGATCGGAGGCCACAGGCTCAACTGACTAGGGGTTGAGCAGCTCAGAGAAGAAGAAAGGGTTTCTCCTCCGAATGCGACCTTCAACACGTAACAGCGAAAGCAACGTTCGACTTGCATGTGTTAAGCATATCGCTAGCGTTCATTCTGAGCCAGGATCAAACTCTTTTTTTTGAGTATGATTATTTAATTCACGCATAAACAGGATTTGAACCTATACAAACTTACAATATAAATCATCCTGCGTATTACTAACCGATTAGCCATCATACTAAGAAATGAAATGAAATATGAAATAAATAGAAGAAATAAGGGCCCCAGGGCCCAAAAAATAAAATTGCATATTTCCATACATTTTATATGATGCTTCATCCTCGGGTTTCAGCCCCAAAACAAAAAAATTTGATTGTTTTTTCGTTTTTACGGTAACATAAATAAAATGAAGATGTATATATGAGGGGGAGACAATCCAACCACAGGTTCCCTACCCTGTGGTTACCAGATTATGAGTTTGCGAAGTAAGAAATCCAACATTCCCTACGGGCCTCTGGTTAGCACGTGTTTTAACCGAAGAAAACCCCCTCTGTTTGACCTTAATGACCGGTACAAGAAAAGCTGGCACTCATGGACCCTGACGGGCCAAGGGTCGGTAACGACTACAAATGGGAGGCAACCTCCCTTAAATAACGGAAGTTCTTCACGCTTATGTAGCTGGCTTAGCTTACAGAACCAGTGAAGCCTAGCCAAACCTTAACATTACGGCATAATTCTGCGCAAGAACTACCCAATATACCAAGTGCAAAATAAGCTTGAGAAAGCTCTCCGGATATGACCATACAAAGTTTTCGTACGGAACTCTTCCTGTCGTGGAATTACTACACAAGTCTTTATCTCTACAAGACTAATGTCTTCGTACCAAATTCGGGCCTAATGATATTTTGAATGCCTGACTTACGAATTGAACAATTTCATGGCAATCTGTTTTACCGTAAATAAAAAAGTAGATGCTTTTTCACCCTTTCTATAAGCAACTTTTAGTTAGTGTATCCAATGGAAAAATTTTTTGTACGCAAACCCAACCTCTTTTTCATATTTCATCCCTTACGTATGATAACTCATCCTTATATATGATTATTCATCAAACTTCGTCTCCTCATCACATTGTCTAACGTATCTCTATGAACCTGTACCCAATCTTCTGTGGGTACCAACCCCTTAAACACATAACAATTGGGTGTCAAGTAAAGTTGACATAACCTTTTCATCAAAAACTAAAGCCAAACCTTTGAAACTAGGATCAAGCGTTCTAGGAACGTTTACTATCCCAAAACTCTTTATTAGTTAAAAATATAAACTTGTATTAATTCGATTGTTTGATGACTTCTATTTCTAATAAAGTTTGTATCCATTTCACTCGAACCCTCCCCCCAATTCCGTGACCGCTCGATTTTTGAACTACTATCTATCGATATAAAGATATTTATCAAAATCTGCAAGCGATTTGAAATTATGAATCTTGAACGGCTATGTTTTAACAGATCCATTGATGGAAGTTTTCGTATTGAAGACGTTCTCCCAGGGTTTACTCAGTCCACACCATTTAAACCATTTTCTGTCGATTTAATCTTATCAATTCGACGCTTAAATTCGTACTGAGTTGAAATGTACTCGTACAACTCGAGATTCCCGAAAGAAGACTCTTTGTAGACAGAAATTAAACTTGTCGAAATTTTTGTTATATTCAAAGTTTTACAACTTGAACACATTACCTTACTTTGAAACCAATCAACTAATTTACTTGCATCAACGGTCTTGGCAGGCAGACCCGCCATGGCTGAGATTTCACCTTTAGACAAGTGCAATTGTCCTCAAGTTTTCCAGGAATATAACTTAGAAGTACTACTTTTCTCTCCCAAGTAACTAGATTTAACCTCTCCTTGGGGGAGAGAGCTAAAGCCCTCTCCCTTAGTGTCTCGCCGACCCTCAAAATTCGAAACGGACTTTTTTTTTATAAAGATTTATTAAAGGCCCCTCGGCAACGGTCGGAACCTCATCCAAAGATAACGTTGGAATAAATCCGTCGACCATAGCCGACACAACTAAACCCCTATGAATTGAAATCCTGTTCGAATTTCGACCTAAAACTCCTTCAATAAACCCCGTTACTAAACTAGCGATGTAAGGGTTTGTAAGTTCACCTCCTTCCCCTACCATGTGACCCCCCCGACCTGGTATCGAAATAAACCTTGGTACACGTCCATGAAGTGAGATTTGAACAAGTTTCTAGAAAGCGTTGGCTAGTGCTCCTTGAGTATAGGTATTACGATGTTTTGGAGTGATTTCATTCACGAATTTTGCTAAAGGTTTTAATTCCGGCGGCCCTCCGGGGGCCTTCGATTAGTTCTGAATTAGCTCCCATCCGCAAAGCGGGAGATATCTCAAAACCCGTATTGGGTTGAACCGCTCAAAGGAAATATAAGACCATTACGCGTTTCCACCGAAAGACAAGGATATCGAACGGAGTTCGGGGAGTTGAACTCAACTTCCCCGGATCCAAAAACATCAGCAAGTTTGAAATAATTCAAATCCTTTGCTACGTATGCTCCATCTAACCACGGTAACATCTCCATCCCTATGGAATAAGCCTCAGTTAGGGCTAAATCATGAAACTGCTTCTCGATCGAACCGACCACAAAGGACTCAGCCCGACCACCCATAAAACTATTACGAGCGAAACTATTACATCTTTCAAAATTACTACTACTACGAAACGAACAACTTTCCCATACTCAATCCTCCACGTTTCGGAAAGGATTCGAAGCATCTATAGCAGATATTCCTCCAACTGTTAATGAAATTTCTCTCTCCCCAAGGGATTGAGTAAAATTATGGATACTGAGCCAATAGGACAACGGAATAAGGAAATCTATCATAGCATGGTTGCAAAATTTCGTAGGGTTTTCATTAGAAACAATATCCATAGTCTCTATATTCTCACATTCCTCTCTTCCTGCGAAATTACCTAAAGAAGCTAAGTCTTTATAACCCACAGGTGCCGCGGTGTCTAGTAAACGAATTTCGAGATGCATCATTCCTCCCCCTTCGAACCCAATATTAACCTCCGTACGACCTCTCATTGTAACGAATGAACCTGGACACGAATTGACCCCCTCCTTTCTTTATCTTACTAAAGTCTCGAAATGTTTGCATTTCGGCTAGAGTGGAATGAGATATTAGATAGATGCAGTGTATTGGCCAGTCTGGCCCAGGAAGTGGAACTCCCGTCGAACTTTTTGAAATACTTGAGATACAAGCTGTTAGAGAAGTAGAATTAATTCGATCACCTTCAGTCAAAATGATATGATTCGAATTCACTCCCAGATCGATGCTCACTATCAATAGTTGGTAGGACAATACCTTATTACCGGACATAAAATCAAAACTCCGGTTCCTATCTCTGACCCTCTTTCTATCTCTAGCATTTAATCCCTGGACACATTATTCTTCCTGCCAAGAAGACACACCTACAAAATACTTATCATACTTGGAAAGTTTACTATTGAAATCATTCCGAACATATTCTGAATTGAGACCCCCGAAAACTTCTAATATATTTTTCATGGGTCTATCGTTGCACCAATCGGCTCCGTTATCCTCCCAAGTTACTTTACTGCGATCTGCTAGCTTATCACCTCAAATTTACTACCGAAATCTTCAACCCTATTAGTACTATAACAGTATGCGTTGGTTAAAATCTCCTTAACTAAATCTTTAGGAATTAAGGTTTTTGAGGAGGACTTCAAATTTGAATACATGAATTTGGATCGATGAACCGAAGTATAATTCGAAAGGTTTGATTTATAGATATATTTCTCAAAACCTGTGGGGTTAAACCCCAGCAGCCTGCATACGAATCCTGAATTTTGTTTGCAAGTGTACGTACACAGATGATTTCTTCATGTGAGCTATGCCGTATCCTGTTCGCAGTTCCAGTGAGCCGTTGGCTGTAAGCTGCAAGCATACAGCAGCCGCGAGCGCATAACCTCCTCGCGGGCCGCGGGAAGCAAAAGCCCCGATAAGAAACAAACATAGGCTATAGTAAAGGGCCCGCGTCGAGGACGGGGAAGGCACCGAAAGAGGTGCCTTTACAACGTAGTAAATCGATTATTATTCCATGGAATAATAATAGTAATATACAAAAGCATATATGGAGAAGGAGAAAGCGCAGCTTAATAATAGAAGATACGTATATAATAAATAAAAAACCCATGGAGTGTCACTACTAACAAATAAATTTAGTAGTAACTTTTCATCATTTGGAATAATAAACAAACGCGTCGGAATTTGGGGGGATTATAGTAGTGCGCGCGAATCTACGAGCCATTTCCGGCCGTATCGGCTGGCGTGTGCGGAAGAGCCATTTCGGGTCTATTACAGAGGACCCTTCCTTCGTAAAACCAAAGAAGTATCAGTATCCTTTGGACCCTTCGGATAAAACAAAAAAGTGTTTCTTTACTATCATATATTTCTAACTCTTTCGTCATAACGCATTATTCCACCATCCATCCCGGATCGTCAAGCTGATAATTCATCTGGTTTTCGTCCACAGCATCTAGCCTCACCTCAGTTACCCCGGGATTCTTCGAGCTGTACAAGGCTACGGGCGCCCTGAGGGGACTGTTGGGGGGAGGGGGGAAAAGAAACTGACAGGACGAAAAGGCAAAAAAAATATTACTTTTTCCTTCCTTTCAATCAAGAAGGTCTAGATCTATTTTATGAGGAAATCGTATTTGTTGAGGTTCATATAATACCACAGCTTTTAGTGTTTTATAATTCACTTCTAAATGATTAGGTTTCATTCTCCCCATTCGGTTAGTTCGTAAATTTCGTCTTATGTTTGATTCAAAAGAAACTAAAGAATTTTCTCGAATAGGTATAAGATCACCGTTGGATACTTGAAAACCAGGAATATTGACCTTTTTATAATTGACACAAATATTTTGATGACTTATTGGTTGCCTCGCTTGAAACATAGTTGAACAAAAATTAGGACGAACCGGAATAACGTCCAATCTTTTTTCTATATTGAATGGCAAACCGTTTTTTTTATCTATATAAGTGTGTGTTCCAGCCCTTTGCATCTTCCTTATCGGTAAATTCCCATAAAAAAGGGACAACTTTTTCATAGTTCGTAATTGTATGGAAAAGTCAGATTGTTTTTTATTTCTCTTGTTTTTTTGAAGCTCCGAAATAGGTAATTCTTGTTTTGGAGTAAGTTTTTTGGTCTGCCAAACATTTTCCAAAATTTGGCGACAAACTTTAGATCTTGATGCAAACATATGAAGTTTCATTCGTTTTTTTTAGCCATTGCGGATAACGGGAATCGAACCCATATCCTCTGCTTGGAAGGCAGATAATTTACCTTTAATCTATATCCGCATTGGAAAAAAGAGTATAGAATTTTACCGTCATGAATTATCGTCAATGATTCATGATCAACACCTGCTTGATTCGCAAAATGAGGGTATTTTAGGGGTGGTTATCGCGAAGCGAAGCTCGTTAAACACAGTGAATAGAGACTGAAAGCTAGCTGAACGAGTAGCATATCGTATGGGCGAAAGAAATATTTTTATTTCCTGCGGCATGCTTCTATGGCCTGTAAGGCGAAGCTTGAATGGGGAGGAGCGAGCCCGCGAAGTAAGCAAAGCACAGAGCATGAAGCTGTTATGCGAGAGGCTGAGAGACAAGTCTAGCTACTGGGAGAAAGTAGAGCCTCACTAACTACCTTATTCTTGCCAGAGAGCCCTTCGATCGGCTACATCCCTATGCCGATAGAGCCAATAAAGCTCCGGGCTGCTGGCGCGTTCACGCTGTTCATTTCTAGGGCACACAAAATCTATAGATTTTATCCTCTGCCGCTAGCAGTAGCTCCTGTAGATTTTGAACAGTTATGTTTAGTGAGTTACTTACGCGAAGCCCCGTGAAGTACAGAATAGCCAGGGCTACTCCAACTCTAGCTTGAACGTTCCCGCCAAGCCTTCTGGTGCTCGTGCGCGGAAATCGCTAAGCCATTTTTAGCCTTCGGGCCTTCGGGGCCACTCGGGTTGCGTACTCCGTGCTTTGGGCCCTTCGAGTTCGGGTCGAGCCCTACAAGCCTAGCCAAACAAAACAAAAATTTTCGTGCATTCTCCGAACTTTAATTCACGTAGTAATTGAATATTAGCTTTCTTATTGTTTGCTTCAAGCTCAAGAGCTGATTACGAAAGGGATGGATGTCTGAGCGGTTGAAAGAGTCGGTCTTGAAAACCGAAGTATTGAGAATACCGGGGGTTCGAATCCCTCTCCATCCGTGGGTACGTTGATGAATTAATTGCATTCTCTTCAATGCGTTTTCCCGAAACCTATGGGCCCTCGGGCACTCGACCTATAAGGAGAGGGTCGAGCCACCTCTCCCTCTGGTGTTCGTGGGCGGAAATCGTTAAGCCATTTCTGGCCTTCGGCCCTTCGGGCCCGAAGGGTCCAACTGCTTTGGCTTTACGAAAAAAGAGCGCAAAACCTTAAAAGTATCTGCCCGCAGGCACGCAATGCGAAGGCAAAAGGGAGAGGCCCCGAACTTTCTTTTTTGTCTGACCGACTCGAACTTTGTCTCGTCGGACACCACGGAACCGAAATACTGTCTGACAAGGGCCCCCGGGGGGCCTGTCTGACAGTTTACCCAGGGGGCCTGTCCGATAGGCCCCCTGGGGCCCTGTCGGACGGACGAAACCCCCGATTTACCCAAGGTATTTTTCTTCCCCCAAGAACCAATTGAACCGATTCCAACTCGTACGGATAGAGGGACTCGAACCCCCACGAACATTGTGGTCACCAGAACCTAAACCTGGCATGTCTACCGATTCCATCATATCCGCCAACCCTTGAAGTTATGCAATCACTAGGCCTCGGATGGGGGGAAAATGTGGAAGGAAATAGAAGCAGAGTTAGAAGAAAATATTTTAGCCACATAGTACTCGACCCGATATGGGGGGGGGCTAGATTTTTTCCGCTACACGCCTTCCTTCTCAGCCATTTATAGAAGCGTTGGACCCATGGGCGGGGAATGTTAAACAGAGAAATATTCCGTCCGTAGAGTACCTCTCCGGACCTAGAAACTTTGCAGTATCTGCCCGCGGGGCCTGGTTTTGTCTGACAAAAAAGGGCCTGCGGCCGGAGCCTATAATGATTCTTTTCAGGTAACGCTGTTTTTGGAGATATTGAGGGTGCCCGCCCCCAGCCATCCACGAAGGTTTAGCTGCGCCCTAACGTTCGGCCAATGCAAGTTGAGTTACGAAGTTACGATCGTAGAAAAATTTTTATAATGCCATTACAAAGTAATTGCATGCTTCGCTCAACTCAGTTATGCTCGTATGGCTAAACGGGGATGGGTAGAAGAGAATACATTTTTTCCTCTCTGAGCCGGGAAACACGCAAGCCGGGTCAACAAATTTTTCCATTTTATATATATATATCGAATTTTCAATACCTGAGCCTGTTAGGCTTAGCGCAATGGCTCGTAATTACCCTCCACCCGAAGGAAGACACTAAGTGGTATTTGGACGCGTATACGAACTGCCGGAATTACTAAATCCAAAGTTTGGGTATAGCAGGACTCGAACCTGCGACCTTTAAGTTAAAAGCCTATTGCTCTACCAACTGAGCTATACACCCGGAGATTCTTGATTGTAACAATTTCAATTCCTTAATTGGACAACAAATTCGTAAAAAACAACTCTGACCTAAAATGCGAGCCATGACCGGAGCGTATAGCAATTCATCCACCGCATAGCGAAAAATAAAACAATAGATATATTTTGTTCTTTCCGCATTTTGGAACTGTGAAACGGAAAAACTAGGATAAGCGAGAGAACGAAGTGGAAAGAGCCACCACCAGATATTTGGTCACAGCTATCTTTTGACCGCTTTACCAATCAGAGTGGTCAATTTGCGTTTGGGACTGGGTCCGAACGAAGGGCGGAAGACCGAAAATGGCTTGTTGCAGATTTCCGTGCACTTCGCCGGCTGAGAAAGAAGGGTTCTCTGTAATGCAGTTCTTTCTCAACCATTTCGGCTCGTGTCCCGCCAGTTTTTTTATTCTTTTATCAGTTTCCTTTCTCCCTCTTGTCAGTTTTTTCCCCCTCTTTCGTCTGACAGTCCCTTCGGGGCCCTTCTTTCTTTCAGTTTCCAAGAGAATGAAGAAAAATAGATATATATTTTTAGTGCTGTGTGGACAATGACTATACAACGCAGGCCTCCTGCCTCTTGGTCGCAGCGCTATGCGCTTCTCTCGTTTCCCGCCGCCCCCCCACGGCCTTCATTCGCTTCTCCTAAAAACAATATTGTAGCAAAGTTCGGAATGACCTTCAGCACACCCAGCTGCCAAGCCGCGGGTGGTTCGTAATGGATCTACTTACTATGTAAATCCCGCGCGAAACGTTATACGCATCCTTGTAACGTCCTTCGGCCCAACGTTCATTACTTCGGTCTTATAGAATATAGGCTTAGTAGGACTCGAACCTACAATATCACCGTTATGAGCGGTGCGTTTGAACCAATTAAACTATAAGCCCTGGATTTGCTATGCCTACTGACACAGCAAATGAAGCCCACCTGCGGCCTTCGGAAGCTATGTAGAGTAGAGAACCAAACGAAGAAGGGGGCCCGCTCCAATCGTTTGGTCGAGTGCTATGCACCTATCCCTCAGGTCTTCGCACCACGTGCCTCCCTTCGTCGAGGCAAAGGAGTCCGCGGAAATCTACAAGCCATTTTCGGCCGAAGGCCGGAAATGGCTTGTAGATTTCCTTATTAGGCTTTATGAGGGTTCTACAAGCCAAATAAGTTTTCTTCGGACCCTGAAAAAGCAAGCAGAAAAATATATGGAAAGAACAATTTTTTTCTTTTTACGTTTTCCGCTCCCTGACCTCTCCCCTAACGGGTAGGGAGCCAAAGCCGTGCCGCGAGCCCAAGAACAATCTTTTTTCTATTCCTTCGGGGCTCTACTGTCTAAGCGGATGCAAAGGTCAAATACCCCCCTCGTTTTTTTTTATTTGGCTCTTTTACGTGCGTGCGGCGGGGGAAGGGCTCGAACGTGCAAAACGTTCGAGCCCTGAGGTGCTCGTTTTAGGGAATCAAAAAGAAAAGAATAAATATTTGCAGCACATTGAAGGACGAATGATGTTGAAGATGCCATCATTAAGGCAAACGAAGCAATAGCTTCAGTTAGAGCAAGACCTGAAATAGCATAACCAAATGATTGCTTAGCCAATGATGGATTTCGCGCAACAGAATGGATCAAAGAATACCGATAGGGGTTCCCCCCCCGGTCAGAACCACACGTGCAAGTTTCCCTGCATGTGGCTCGTCCATGGCAATCTCTTCAGCTTCTATGGCTTGGCCACATAAGCGCTACTAGCCCCCCACCGGGACGCGCAACTACTGTGCTGCTGCAATCCCCCCTCCCTGCACTTCGTAACTAAGTTATTGTGGGCATAGCGTGATCCGCTTTCTCGATTTGGCTATGGTCGCCTCAGCAAGAGCGCCGGGACCAGGATATTTTGAAAAGGTCCCAAGTGATGCAAAAAAAATTTTTAACTAGCCGAAATGGCTGATAAGGAAGGGTCCGTGGACTGGAAATGGCTCGTAGATTTCCACGCACGAATGCTAGAGGGAAAGGATGGGAGAGGCGCGAAGACCGAAAAGAGAAGGTCGACCAAAGCGAGGCACTCGACCGAAGAGCCTAAACAAATTTTTTCGCCGGAGGCGCGGGATAGAGCCTCTCGTTGTGAGTAGGTGCCCGCTCCATCCACGCCACTCCGTTGCAGGGTTCCTCGAATATAGTTAGCTAACTCCGTAATATGCTTCCTCGAGTATAGTAACCTGACTGAACCTAGTAGCGTGGAACTTTCCTGTAGTTTTTAGAGAGGTGGGGTAGTATAGTGACGCAACCTCCTTGCCTTTTTCTGTGATCCGCAGGTTTGGACCAAACTTGGGTAAAGCAGCCTTGGCCGACCGTAAGCCGTGTTTTCTGGCCAAGGTTGGCGCACAGGACTTTTTATGGATGGGCACAACTTTCCACAGGGAAGAGCGCTCGTTCACGAATGAATAGTAGTTAACAATGCCGCGTATCACCGATGAGAAGTGGGTAACAATGTGTTTGTCCCCTAAGGAAGCCAATCGTGGATTGGAGGTTGCTCGAGCTAAGCCCTTGGCGTTTCTTCTCGCGTATCCAAGTTCCAAGGCTTTAGTTATTAAGTCCCTTACGGGAGCTATTAGTTGTGGACGAGATCGGAGTCTTATTTGGTTGACATCGGATACCTTGTCGGTGCTTAAGATTTCCACGCTTCGGGTGCCGTAATATATTACCAATGCGCCTAAGTATTTGGCCATCCCGGACTTTGCGTGTAAGACTTCACTCCCTCGTTCGTTTATGTCCAACTCCAGTTCTTCCTGCAGGAAGTTTTGCACGGCTTTTATAATATCTAGGGCATCTTGTTTGGTGCCTATAACACCTAAAATTATGTTATCTGCGTACCGTAGGTACTTAAGTCTTTCTAATCCTTCTTTCTCAGCCATTTCTAGAAGCGTCCTTTGGCCCGAGGGGCACGAAACTTTGTTGGAGTTTCGGAAGAAGAAGAAATTTTCGAAAAAATATTTTTTTTTCACTAAAATATATTTTTTTCCTTGCTCGCAGTTTATCCACTCTAGGTGTTTGATGTTTCTGATGGCCTGCCCCAATTCTGTATAGTACTTGAAGAAGGCTTTGTCTTTTGAATGGATATTAAGCCTTTTCTTATATTCCGCCGACGCAGGGCGCATATTCCCTACATTGTATTTGGGTATGAGTATGTCTTCAACGTAACAATCCAACTTATGTAGAAAGATATTGGCACGAAGCGGGGATATTATAGAGCCCTGCGGAACGCCCTCCGTGTCGTATCGCGTTCGATCTGTAAGGTTATATACATCTATGTATCCTGCGTTAAGTGGCTTTCGCACAGGATCCTGCAGTGCTTTAGATCGCAGTACTGATTCCATCTCCTTAATAAGCAGGTCGTGATGAATCTTGTCAAAGTCTTTCTTAATATCGATTTGTACAAGCCAAGTCAGTGCCGTCCACGAGTAACGGAGGTCTCGGAGGGCTTTATGACAGCTTCTCCCAGGGCGGAACCCGTGGCTTGAGTCTCTAAAAAGCGACTCAAAGTGCGGTTCCACCAGTCCTTTTGAAGTGGATTGCACAGCTTTGTCAACCGTCGAAGCAATAGAACGGGGCCTACTACCGCCATCTGGTTTAGGAATCATTATCCGTTTGGCCGGTTTTGGGGCATATGCCTGCCTCCTCAACTCTTTGGATGGTTTTTCAAGGGCCTTGTCGGTCATGTTTGCTTCGGTTCTACCGTCGATTCCCGGGGCTACACTTCCTTTTAGCTTTTTGTAGCCAGCCCTAGGGTTGTCTATATTGTAAATGTCTTCGTAGAAGACGCGACTGAGCGCGGGAGGCGTCACCGGTCTGGACTTACCCTTATTGGCCTTGGTTTTAGTAGTTGCTTCCGTCGGTTCCGCCCCAAAAAAAAATATTTCAGCTTTTCTCAGTCCTCCATTTTCTGCCCCCCCCTGTTGGTTGACCCTCTCCTTCTGTCTCCGCACCACGTGCCCGCGGGCTGTTTGACAAGTTTTGGGTTTTTCCGCGCCTTTCTGTGGTGGCACATTACCATCTACAGTCCTTCCCTCAGAGTCTTTCACATTACGGGCATCGTTGTATACGCAACTTGGTTTGCCCAGTGTATCCCTCGAAGTACTTATGACTGATCTGTCACCCATTAAATCTTTGGATATACCTCGGTCCCCCGGGGTTTGGCACCCTAACCTTTTCGGGGTCCATTGGGGTGATCCCTCGCTTTCACGTTTGGTTGTTCGCTCGTCGTTTAGGTTAGTGAGCAAGTTTTCCTGCTTCCTGCAGTTTCCCCCGTAGGGTTGTTTGCACAAAGGGTTTAGTTGGCCCTTAGTGCCTTCCGGGCCTCCTTCGTCGGAGGGAGTAACGCTTGACTCTGAAGCACTCGTGAACACCGTGCGACGAAACTCGGCCGAAACCCATGCTATGGTTCCCTGCGGTCCGTTCCCGCTACAGGTTAGGGCTAAGGCCGTGCAATAATCTGTTAACCTTCGCTGATCCAAACGCGCTCTGGCGAGGCGCACACTAAAAACGTTTCCAATACCTACAGCAGCTCCCGCTAAAGCAATGGTCGCTGCTCCTGCTCCAATTAATTTTGCACCTTCTAGCATAACCGTTCACTTCTGTTTCTGTCAAAACAATGACCATTCATGGCTGATCGATCAAAATGCAGCCAAACTAAGAACAACCCGATATACTAAAATCAACCCGAACTCTTATGGCCCGAAAGAGGCGGGTTAACAGAAGAGACATAATATGTATAATACCATATATAAACGATAACCTTTGGCCCCGGACCATGCTTGGGGCAGGAAATACTCGAGATTTCTGTAGATTGGGAAGAGCATGGGTGGAGATAATGAATTCTTTCCTACCAAATAGTATTTGGTAGGCTCTATGCGCTTCATTCGTAGCTTAGCACTAAGGCTCGTAATAAACGGACTTTACTGGCTAGCATATCCTCGAATTTGTAGATAGAAACAGAAATATAAAGGCTGGTGCACTCCGTTGTCATAGGAACTTAATAAAGAAGTTGGAAGCTCCCAAAGCAAAGTGAATTTGAACTTTTTCTCTAGACCTGAAGGCCCAAAGTGCCTGCATGCTTTTTGAATTTGGAAAGACATGCCGTGACTGAAGACCTAATCAATTCAAGAGCTAGAAATCCAACCTTGCCGTCGGTCAACTCTTTCTCTTCCAAATCGCAGGAATAAATGACGTGACCAAAAGGATACCCAAGTAAGCCCGAGAGAACGATCGGTCTTGCTATACTTATATGGAACCATGGAAGAAGTTATACATACCATGAGTTGGGCTATTCGACTGACTATATCTCGGAAATCCTTAGTATTCGCAAGAGAAAGCCAAAAGTATCGCGTACTTGTTCCATGATGTTGTGAAAATCGATGCTTCCACTAAGCGGTGGTGCGACGAAGACCACGGCCTGAAGGGTCGAGCACTACGTGCCTTCAATCTACAAGCCCTCCCTCTAAGGGACCGACCTTCTACCGCTCCCCGCGCACTACGTGCCTATGGGGGATACTTTTTCGGCTTTACGGGAGAGGGACCTAAATGGCGCGGGACTCTAGGGAGAGGTGCTACGCAGTTTCTTTTTATTCTTTACGTAATATCGAAATAATTTTATTGAACATATATTGCATCTGGTAATCTTCGATACAATAAAAACTATGGAATCCCCGGGATTCCGAATTGACAACAGCTTCAATAAAACGAAGTAGGTAGCAACGGCCATCACATATGACAAAATTTAGCTCCTTTCACAAGGTTGAACTAAGTAGAAGGGGATAGGTGGCTATCAAATACCAATCGGTAGTTGAATATGTTGCTGCATTCCCCACATTATTGAAGTAATATTGAAAAATGATGTCATAAAAAGAGTCCGTTGGTAAGATTGAGTTATATTGATGGTTGTAACAAAGTGTTTTTGGCTGACGCCAATCCTGTTGTTTTTCATACTCCTTTTCGTTCCGGTTCAAAAAGTATAAGAAATGGCTAAGTAACATAAGGGTAATGTATTGGATTGCAAATCCTATAAAGATGGTTCGAATCCGTCCTTAGCCTACTTTATGATTCTATTGTCCCTGTAAATAACCCATTATCTACTAAGTACAAAGATCTTGACCAACCTTTGGACTTACCCACCATATGCAACACGATGCGAACAACAAGCAGCCAAGAGCCAGCGGCAAAAAAATATATATTTGGTGATAAATAGAAAAATATGGGTAATGGAGAAGTATATGAGGGAATAAGCCCTGCCGCGACGGGTTAGACGGCGAATGGGGGAAAAGGGGGGGGGGGGGGGGTTGGCCTATAACCTATCCTCAACGGTTGGAACTGAAAGCAGTGTACCCAAAAAAAAGGGAAATAAGGAATAGGAACAGGAAGATTTGTTATTATTTATCCGAACATAACAGGTAAGGAACGGAAAATAAATACGTAGAAGTGGGTCAGCGCGCCGGGCCGGGCGGCAGCCGGGGGGACTGGGAACAATGAGATACGAGCTGTGAATCTTTCATTTCAATTCGGTGATTTGGATGGGGAATTACATCATATAGAAAATATGTATATGATCAAATCATATACATATATGAATGATCCGAATGAAGTAAGGATCAAGTCGATTGATAGACATCAACATTATTATTATCCAGTAAAATTAATAATCCAAATAGGGTCATTATCTGAATGGTAGAGAAATCAACACGAGGATGGGGTTAATTATGATGATCCCCGATCGTCATAATTAACTTGATGATCAAGGATATTGAGAGGATATATCTGTATATATATATATGAATCTTAATCCTCGTGTTGATAATCATAATTACGATGATCATAATTAAATTATGATCATCGTAATCATTCTTCTTCTCCAATTTTTACGATCATTACTATTTCCAACGATAAATACATCATTGAGAATAATAATGATATGAGCGTTATCCTTCTCTTTATCATTTTGATGATCATTACTAAGCCTGTAGATGCATAATTCCTAGCAATTATGATAAGAACCTGACCCTTTTCCTTCATGATTTTTGTGGTGAGAAAAGGTTCAAAAATTATGTGAGTTTCTGCTGGTATATTCGTGCGGTTCCCGGAGGTGGCGGGGGAGAAGGCTCAGGAAAAGGGTTCACCTTTTGCGACACTGAGGTACACGAGAAATGGTACATTTTTGCGATAAATCGTTCACCCGGTTCTCCCTTTGCCATTTATTATTGCAAAAATGTACCATTTGATCGCTAAAATGTACGATTGAGCCAAAAGCGATCGTTTGAATTTGTTACTTCTTCCCAAAAAGCAAAGGCAAAGTACCAAGTACAATTAAAAAAAAACTCCAGTCAATTCTTCCATCTTGCCCGCCTTATCCTTCATTAGTTATGTTCCGGGCCCTTGAGGCCAGTAAGCCCAAGCCTACGAATAAATACACGGGAGCGCTGAGGAATTCGGCTCCCATACTTCCTCCTTAACAGCCGGATACCTTAATCTTCCGGCCTCCCTGCTTTGGGAATTGGATGCAACGCAGGAATGGAATTGAATGAACTCCCACGAATTTCCGGCCTTCCTGCCCCTCCCTAAGGTTCAGACGGCGAAATTCTCGAACTATGAAGCAGCTCCTGGCCGAATCTATCTCTTCCGTCCGGGTTGGTAAACTTGATCAAGGCCTCGGAGAGACGGGTCTCGGTTCCCCAGTATTTTCATCGAATTACTGGTAAAGGGTTGGGAATCTCCAATTTTATGACTGACCGAATCTGGGGCTGATCGCATACTTCGGTTTTTCAAACTTACATGCCCTTCAATGGCTCCCAAAATAGCTCAGGGACAGGCAGGGGTGAATCCTTTATCCATGTGGGTAGAAGAAGAACTACATTCCCGGCACATATGTAGAAGTCCGCCCCGGAGGACCCCAGCAGACGCCCTTGTACCCAGCGTATGAGCGTTAATCTTCGAGAAATGGTTCATTAAAGCCTATTTCTGGGAAGCAAACAACCTCATATACCGGGAGCGAAGGAATGAAGTATTTGGGGTTCGCCGAAGGGCGTTCACTACAGGGGTAGGGTTGAACGCGTTCATTCAAGATTGATTACTTATACGGGGCTCCGATGGTGTGTGGAGCCCCTCCCTCGGGCCATTTGCCCGAGCGGGCGGCCCCCTGTTATCGGATGGAGGGTTGGGCAGCCGTCCCACCCGACCCTTATTGTGTTTAGAAGTGGATTCGAACCACTGACACAAGGATTTTCAGTCCTTTGCTCTAACCATCTGAGCTATCTAAACAAAAAGAAAAAAGGAACTACGTGCAATTCTAATTTGCTGGTTATTCAAAAATTACTGAGTACAAACGCATATCTGGGCCATCGGATACCAACTTCTGATTTTCAAGGATATTTATATGGATTTAGAAACGAAATGGCTATTATTGATTTAGAAAAAACACTTATTTGTTTACGAAGGGCTTGTAATTTGATTGAATCTATCATTAGTGCGAAAGGCCATTTATTATTGGTAAATACCAATCCGGAATATGATGGAATGATTCAACAAATGGCGAAAAAAACCAATCGAAGCTATATCAATCATAAATGGATTGGGGGGTTTTTGACCAATTGGAAACATATGAGAAGAGTACAAAAACACTTTCAAGATTTCTCTGCACATCCCAATTCGAAAGACGCTTTCACATCCTCGCCTTTCGATTATTCCCCACGTTTTAGAAAGATGCAAAAATGTTTTGAAGGAATCGTAACACACAATATTCCAGATTGTTTAGTAATAATAAATGCAAATCAAAATTCCATGGCTATACTTGAAGCTAATCAATTACAAATACCTATTGTAGCTTTGGTGGATTCCAATATTCCAAACAGATTACATAAATTAATAACTTATCCCGTTCCGGTGAATGATGATTCTATAAAGTTTGTATATCTATTCTGCAATTTGATTACGAAAACAGTCATTCCTTCAAAGAGATCACAAGGGCCAAAGGTTGAAGTAAAAAGGCTTTGAAAGAATCAAACGCTGTGATCTCGTCCCGCTCGATTATCGAATCGATAAAAACTTGTCTTTACTGTGCCCTGGCCAGCGTTTTAGCAGCCACGGGTAGGCCCGGCAATCCCGTAGATTGAAAAAGACTCCGCCATAGGAGACGTTGCAGCCCTACAGGCCGAAGGTTCGGGTCGAGAGCTAAAGCCCAAAATATTACAATGTAAAAAAAATATATATATATTTTTTTTTGTAGCTTTTCACTGCTTACTGCCTCTGCGGCGACTACACCTGACTACGCATCTTTACTGGCTGTTCTCCTCCCGGCAATGAAGCGGGTTAGAGAAAGGAAGGAAACTCTGCATTTGGAAAACGCTAGACGTTCCCCACCTTTGACCTCAACGCATCTTCCGGGCTTCCCCCGTATTTCTTTATTCTATTCGCGGCATAAATTAACGAAAAGAAATATTTGGATCTAAAAACTAAAAAAAAAGAACTTTCTCCGATGGTGTTCGCACTACGTGCCTTGAAAATCTTTCTAAAACTGTTTTATCAACATATTCTACCCAATTTATCTACACTAATAACGACTTTCCCTTCATTTTTGTTGTATATTGTAGCCACGCCCTTAATGATAGGCTTTTCTAAAGATTTCTTACGTCATTTCCATTTAGGTTTAATTCGGATCTGTTCGTTGCTTGCCCCTCTTCCTGAACGTTTCTCTCAAAATGATTTTGAAGACGGTACACCCGAATTGTATTATTTAAGCGGTTATTGTTTGCAAAAAATCCCACTTTCTAAATTGTATGGTCACCGGGTTCTTCAAATAAGTGGTGTTTTCCGTAGTTTTCCTGTGTTACAACCTTCGCACCAATTTGATCAATCCAAAATGAATTGGTTCACCATTATTATAGGGAGCCAGATATTTACTCCTATGTGTGGTATTCATCCCTGTTCGGCTCTTGGAATCACATCCAATGGTTGGAACAGCTTGCAAAATCTAACAACCTTACCCACTTTATTGCCCTCAATCGTTTTCTGTACTTCCATTGAAACGGAATGGTTCCATGTTATTTCATTAATGGGATATTTACTTCCGTTTCTATTTTTTTATCCCATTTTGGTCTCAATTATTTTTCGAACTTTACTAGCAAAACGATTTCAAATTATTCTCACCAATTTCCCTTCCCCCTTCGGTCGAGTGTCTCGCTTTGGTCGACCCTAAACATAAATAAAAAGTGTGCACGCTGCCGTGAAAAAAACATATATGCCAATGCTTAACCTTTTGATTAACTGCCGGGAGGCCCAAGGCTAAAAGAGGCGGGGGGTTAAAAGATAGCCTTGAAATTTTAAGGTGTTGCGCTGCTTTCGGTGGTGGTGAAAAAATTTGAGAAGCTATCGAAACCTTACCTACCTCACCGTCGAATTGCTACAACAGTGTACTGACTTGACGGTCCGGGAGGCCGTAAAATTCGCTTAGTCTGTATTTTCGCTCCGCGGCAATGGAGGACTTAGTGGATTTGTCCAATAGTCCAGTAATCGTGTTTAGCCCTCGTAACTATTTCCTTTGGCGTGGTTATGCACCTCGAGTAAGCAAATTTGCCGCGGTGTTGATGAAGCTCACCGCAATTCCAGTCTCTGGACCATAGCTTGAGAGCAACTTTTTCCTTTTTCCCAAGGGCCCAGTCGACTCCGGCGGCTCGTTCACTAGCGGAAATTGTTTCCCCTATGGCGGATAGGTTTATGGCAACAACGGAGAAAGGTTGTGTTTTCGAAAGGCCTGTGAATTGGGTCACCGGGTCGGGTTATACTACGTTCGAGTACAAACCGTCTTTCAGATAAAAAAAGGTCCAAATCAACACCACCTTTTATCTTAGGCGTGTGAATATCAAAAAAAAATCCTTGTATAGTGTATGCAAGTACAGGTAAGAAAAAGTAATTGTATTTTCCGCCGCCCCGTCTTTTCCGCTACATGAACGTGTTTCGGGGGATTAAAATGCACCAGAGGTGCCTTTACAATCATATTGCTTGAAATCATTGATTTCATTCAATAATCATATAATAAAATCTCATATGAATGAAGGAGGTATTGCAAAAACCGGTGTCCGTCGACGCGGTCGACCTAAGAAGTGGATAAATTCCTCTCCCTTTGGTCGAGTGTCTCGCTTTGGTCGACCCTTGAACGAAGTAAGGAAAAAACAGCATTGAAAAAATCATCTTTTTCGAATCAAAAAAGCCTGGCAAGTTTTACTTTAAAAAAAGTTAAATACTTCTTTCTCTTTTTTATTTCTGCAAAAGTTTTAGTAAGAGCGCAAAGAGCTTTACGAACTTTGGCTTGTAGAACCGAGGTCCAAGGGCTTAAACGGCTGGAACGGCGCGCAGGTTTGAAAAACTTTAGCTTTCCCGCTTTGCGTTTTTGTTCGACAAAAGCTAGAAAATTACTACGTATGTCCCGTTATTACGTCCTTCTCTTTTTATGTGCTGCTCTTCCCGCTACGCGCAAATTCTCATTGGATTTTGTCGGTTTCTAACAGCGATAGCTATTTATTCAAGTATTTGGGTAGCACCATCCGATTTTCAACAGGGTGAAAATTATCGCATTATTTATGTGCATGTTCCTGCAGCTTGGATGAGTTTACCTATTTATATTGCAATGGCTATTAGCAGTGCGTTATTCTCATTAACAAAACATCCCCCTTTTCAGTTATTTTCCGGAACCGGTGCCAAAATAGGTGCTTCGTTTACGTTGTTTACCCCAGTCACCGGGGGTTTTTGGGGAAAACCTATGTGGGGGACCTTTTGGGTACGGGATGCTCGTTCAACCTCTGTATTAATCTCGTTCTCCATTTACCCGGGTGCACCGCGTTTTCAAGAGTTTCCTGCGGATGTTGCTTCTATTTCTATATGTATAGGGCCAATCAATGTACCAATAATTAAGTTTTCTGCCAACTGGTGGAATACATTGCATCAACCTTCAAGCATTAGCCAATTTGGTACTTCAATACATATTTCTATGCCCATTCCAATCTTTTCAATCTTTGCTAGCTCTTTTTCTTTAACTGGGATTTTGTCTATTTCGGAAACACGTCAAATAATTCTATCTTTTTATTTTCAGCGAAAAAGCCAACAACTTTCTTTCTTGGAGCCTTGCCAATTTTTCTTCCCCCTTTGCCAGTTCCTTCCCCTCTGTTAGACAGTCCCTGGTCCCGTCCAACAGTGCCCCGCCCTGCGGGCCTTTTGTCATCAGGAGCCAAAAGCCTGTGGGAAAGAAAACGCGCGCAAGGCACGTAGCGCGGTAGGCCGATTTGGTTGAAACATTCGAAGCCCTCCCCTATTGGTTCGGGGGTTAAGGACCAGCAGGCCGTAGCAGCTGGTAAATTTCTTTCATTGAAAAACGAAGAATTCTTTTTATTCGTTATATGGACCCCGTCAATGCTGGCTAAAGCAGGCCTTAGGTATAAAAAAATATATATATTTTTCTTATACCTAAGGTCTCGTATTGATGGGGAAATACCGCCCATGATGTATGACGTCAATCATGAAGAACACAAAGTTTCCATGATCCGTGAAAAAGCAACTGATAGAGCTGCTCGCCAATTCTTCTTGCTGATTCGGAGAAAAAAAAGGCAAGGCGCGTACGGCTCTATGCTGGGCTCCCTATTCCCTCTATGGGGTTCATAGAAGCTATTTTGTGAGAGTTTTAAGGGGCTAGCTTGCAACCTGTGTAATCTTCCGTTATTGAGGTTGGGACTCATAATCGGCGTGCCAAATGCCGTAACGGACCCAGCTGTACGGCAAAAAATATTTTTTTGTTGCCAATTATAAGCAAAGTTTATAATGTTACGTCACCGGAATTGGGCCATTATTTTTTAGTACTGAGCATTTCCGTTGCATTAACTAACAAGCTGCGCCCTGTGGCTGTTTCACTCCATTTTTCCCTGTTCACTATGTCTTTCTTTGGTATTTTGTTCTGCTATACTTCTTCCGACTTTTCCAATTGCAACGTATTTACCAACCCGAATGCTAATGCGCCTTTGTTTTATAAAATATCAGGAACCCGGTCCAATCATGAAGGTAGTCTGTTGTTATGGTGTTGGATCCCAAGTTTTTACGGATTCCTTTTTTGTTACCCGGCTCGGCCCAGCGATATATCGGAACAAGCAAAGGGCGCAGAAAGAAAAAATATTTATTTTTTGTTTTCGTCCGAGGGTCCCGACCAGCGGAAGGGGGCAGTTTCGCTCATGGATGAACAGCAATTTTATAAAGGCATTGCTTCATTCTTTTCTATTTTTCTACCAGCAAGTTCCAATCCTTTTGTTCGAATTTCATTTGTTTGTACTAAATCACTTGCGGAATCAAATCCTGTTCTACAAGATCCTATATTAGCTATACATCCTCCCTGCATTTATGCGGGATACGTTGCAAGTGCTATTGGCTTTTGCTTATGTCTATCCGGAATAATGAACAGGCCGCAACAAAGTTTGAAAAATCTATTTTTGCTTTTTGGTCCTCTTCCAGTGAAGCCGAGTAAGGGCCGAAGGCCGGAAATGGCTGGTAGATTTCCACACACGAGAACCGCTCCCTATAGTTGCGTGCCCTTCGGGGCATTGGCCCATAGAGAGCGGGCTAGGAGTGTTGTTCGTAAAACAAATACTATGTATTTTCATTTTGGTTGGACCCGCAGCGCAAATACGGTAGTGTGGAAACAAATTCAAATTTGGATCTTGACATGTTGGTGCTTTTTAACGGTAGGCATATTGCTGGGAAGTTGGTGGGCTTATCATGAATTAGGCTGGGGCGGCTGGTGGTTTTGGGATCCCGTAGAAAATGCTTCTTCCATGCCTTGGGTATTAGCTACGGCTCGTACTCATTCAGTCGTTTTACCCAAATTGAATGATTGGACCTTGTTTCTCAATACGGTTACTTTTTTATGTTGTATTTTAGGAACTTTTTTCGTGCGTTCCGGATTGCTAGCTCCCGTTCATAGTTTTGCTACAGATTCTACGCGAGGAATCTTTCTATGGTGTTTTTTCTCTATAATTACCAGCATATCTTTCATTTCTTTTTTCAGAATGAAGCAGCAATCAAGTACCCAGCTAGTTGGTGCATTATCCGTTCCATCATCAAACCGAGATCCTACGGTCTCAAAACCTGTGAACCAGATCTTGCGGCATTCGCGAAGCACTCTATTTGTGCACTCGTATCGATCCGATCGTTTAGTAAAGCTCATGGAGGGAGGTCACGACGGAGTCATTGTATACGAAGCAAGTAGAAAGCCTAAATGGAGAAAGCTACCTCCTGCAAGTAACTTTAGCCCGATCAAGCGCTTTGCGCTGGATCGGGCCAGAAGGAGCCAACTCCATTTCAATTAAATACACTCCTCCCCCGCTGGTCGAGACCCTTGGACCTAAAAAATACTTATTTCTGTACGCATTCTTCGGAACGAGGAGCGAACACGAGGGAACGTATTCTCTGATCCGGAGGAGCGAAATAATCAAAACGGATAGAGCAAATGGTCCAACCGCAGAATTTTTCCTTTTTTCCTATTTCTTCGGTTGTGCTTCGTGGCACAGCAGCACCCATACTATTTCAATGGTTGGTAAGTAGAGATGTTTCCACAGGTGCTCCTTTTTCTAATGGTACTATAATACCTATTTCTACATCTTTATTACTTGTTTCAGTTCTCATACATTCCAGGGGGTTCATGCGCTCTCTGGACGAAGCAAAAAGGATAGTTTCGATAAGAGCGAGACCCGTTCTGTTACCCAACATAATTGAGAGAAGCTCACCTAAAAAAATGCAATATATTTCCTTTTTTCTGGATGAAAAAGCCTTGTCAATTCTTCCCTTTTTTCGTCAGTTTCTTTCTCCCTTTTTCGTCGGACAGTCCCCGGCCCTTTGTTTTGTCGGACAGTACTTTGGTTTTGTGGTGTCTGACAAAGAAAAGTTCGGGACCCTGGCTAACAGTGTTCGGGCCCTGCGGGCCTTGTTGTTGTTCCTTCATCCTATTATTATCAAATTCATGGGAGACTTTTCATATTTAGAATCTTTTTGTGGTGTGCTTTGTTCCTTCCTCCTTCGTACGTTCTTCTTATCACTTCATCATAGGCGCAATAGGTTAGCGGGGCACACATTTTCTTTCTTCGTTTTTCACAAGCAGAGAAGACGCAAGCTTATTATATCGTCAGTGGGAAGAAATAACTTGAATTGGAGTAGATGTTTTCTCGTTCGCGCCTTACCGAGTAGACTGATGACTGTTGGTCGCAACTTTCGAAAAGCTCCCGTTAATATGAAGATTTCACATGGAGGAGTTTGCATCTTTATTATGGGTGCAATTCTGTCCAACGCGAAAAAGATACAATTTACGGGGAAAACACCTTTGGGTTCCGAACTACGTATAGGGAAGGTTCGTAGCACTTTGCGAGGTATTGATCAATTACATGGGCCCACTTTTCACTCCATTTGTGGGAATTTAATCATTTATAAACCGTCCCCGAAAAACCCATTAATGTTTGAGCATGATGGATCACGTCCCGCCCTGTTGCAATCCCGGCCTACCGAAGGTGCGAAGCTCTCGACCAACGGGAGAGGCTTTAGCTCTCTACCAACGGGGGGGGGAAACTTCCTTAGTTCGAAGGGCCGAAGGCCAGAAATGGCTGGTAGATTTCCGCACACTTCTTTGCCTTTACGAAAGAAGGGCTTTACAGTTCTCGAACATAATAGTTTTTCACATTGGTTGACTATGTTCCCAGAAAAAAGATTCTATTTCTCGAATCAAGAAACGAGCACTACCAAAGTGGCTATACATACCAATCTCTTTACGGATCTATATGCTTTGATTGGAACTGGAAGCTTTGAAACAGGCCGGTATACGACAGTAATTAAGCTTCCTTCTATTTTCCGTATTTGGATAGGGTTCATTATGGCTTCGTTGGGAGGCTTGCTTAGTCTTTTCCGTAAGCTCACTTTCTACAGATTGGATTGGAATTAAAAATTCATTGTAGGGGTTGGTTATTCCTGTTTCTTAATACTTCGGATCCAGCTATGTCGGAAAAACCAAAAAAATGTATCTGAATGAGGAAATCTACAAATAACCTGGTATTGTGAGAATGATTTTATTATGGATTTTGTTTTACCCAAGACCCCGGTATATATATTACATGCGTAGAAGGCTCAGAATAAAATTATAGATACAGCGCATATTTCCATTTATGTGGGTTGCGCGAAGATGCTATATCGTATATTATATCCTTAGGACATAGGGGCATAGGTCGTCGGTCGGTGCGGAATCATGCCCGTTTTTTTAGAACTCTGTGCATGCGTGGCTAAATTTCGCTATAGAATTTTGATATCGATGAGGTGTCCAATCTTATATGGAGAGAGCAGCATTACATAGATTTATTACTCCCCTCTCGCAAGATAAAGCAGATGGCGGGTTCTACACCAGGTTATAAGCATTCCAAGGAGACCTCGTATAAGATGAGAGACGCTAAGAAAGGACGCAAGCTCCTTTCTGAAGTGGTAGCAAAAAGCCGGAATAAAAAGAATTTTCCTTCGTGGTCCGAGCGCCAGCCTGGCCCTATGTGCCTTCAACCAAAGCAAAAGTATTTCTTTTTGCTTTCGTTAAACGTGGTTGAGGCGGCCTGGAGTAAAAGGATTCGAACCTTTGTTTCTCGGCATCAAAGGCCGGTGCCTTACCACTTGGCTATACTCCAAAAAGCCCATAAATCAACCCTACACAAGAATGGAATCACTTCACGTAGCGCCATTGGCGAGAGAACGGTTGATCACTTTGCACCCTGCATTTCATTATTTTGGACTTTGTCCAAACATACCCCTTCTTGTTGGGCGAGAAACTTCCAGGGCCTAGCAAAAACAAACAAAGGGTTTCAATTACTAATTTATTTTATTATATGGAAAATAACTATTATCTATAATCAATCATATGTATGTATTAAAAGCAGCTAATTGAAGAGCTACATCGGTATTTAAACAACTTTTGTAGGCTTATGCTCTACCCGTCTCATGGTTCATTTTTTTCTGTTTGAAGGCGATCCTCTACTCCCAGCTCACTACTTGGATGATCTTTCCCCCGGGATTTGTCTGCGCCCCGTGCTTCGGTCTAGAAAACAGGCAAAGTTAGTTTGCTTGAGAAGCTTTCTACGCACTTGGAGTTCTCTTGGGCTCCTCGCGGCCTTACTTAAGCACAGATGCTGCGTATAATGTTGAGTTATAATTCTTTGGAGCTAGCACTCGATGGTGCTTTACAAAATTTTTGGGAGGTAGAGAAAAAAATACGGAAAGAGACGCTCACAGAAGTTCATCATAACTTCGATATCTGTTTCGATCAATAGGAAGAATAAGCCGCACCCGTAGGGGCTATTAGTTTGGTTATCCCTTCCCACGTTATTTCATAACTGAATGATTCATCTATGTCAAGGATAAATGACCCGAAAAAGTAAAGAGTCCACTCTAAACGGCCGTAGGTTTACTTCGCTCATTGATCCGGGCTACTGCTCTACGAACCGTACGGGATAGTGGCCACACAGCTCTCTAACCTGCCTTTCTTTAGAGCCTCTTCGAACCCGGAAGGGCACACTGCGCCTATTACACGGTCCTTGGAAGATTGCCTGATAGACTGCGGCAAAGTGAAACTTGCCAAACGGGAACCAGTTAGTAAGTACATAGCCTCCTTCCCTACTCTTTGTTATCATGTGCTTTCCTATTGCTAGGTCCCTTTCGGTTAGGCCCTCCCACTTCCGACGGTAGATGCATCCATAGGCACTACGTATGCTTCTTTGGCTTTAGAGGGTCCCACCGTTCTTTCCTGTGCAACTTGTCCAATCTAGTGGACGCCCCTCGTTCAGTTCCCTTTTTCCTAGTGGTAATTCACTACATTAGGTCTATTCCTTCCATGATAATAGGGGCCTTTGGCCTCGTCGCGCATCGAAAGGCGTATAGTGAACAGCGTACGTTCGCGCGCGCCGCGAAACAGAGGTTCGATGGTCCAAGGTTAGCCATTCGGTGTAGTGCCGGAACTTCGATTCGCTAGTACAGATCTTCATCTTCAAACACAGGAGCCGGCTCGCCTCCTGCTATTCGCTCATCCCTTTCGGGATGAGCGAAATCCCAGAGCTTTTTTCACATGCTAAGGTCTCCGTTGCCGAACCCGGATAAGTGAAATGCCTTCATCGTGAACTTGTACTTTTATCGCCCGGTCACATCACGTTAGTGCTAAACCAGGCTCGTACCGCGGTAATCCTTGCAGCTTATAATATGATTTCTGAATTGAGCGCGCTTCGCGTTATGACTCCACCTAGTCTTCGCCAATCAAGCAGCCATGCTGCTTGATCGCTTCGCCCCTTTGTGCAGTTTCATTCCTCCGCAACTCAAGCACACGATATTCAAATGTTTTTTATTCCCTGTCGTCAACCATCGTAGATCGTTGCTCAAATTGTTATCGGCTGTCGAATGCCACCTTATTTTTATACTTAGGCTATTTATTACAAATAAGGATGATTGGAACGTTTTTATCTTTGAGAAAAAAACTGACCTATACTTTTGATTCAGGCCCGTACCCCTGCCCATCCAATATTACATTCATAAGGTAAGCACCTCCTGTCCACTTAGTTCATCAGTGACCCAAAGGCCATACCTGTTGTGCGCGTTGCAATAGTCGTTTCAAAAAAAAAATTAGAATGGCCTTATGCAACGAAAATTTCTGCAAAAAAAAGCCCTCTCCTTAAGGTCGAGTGCCCTTCGGGCCCAAGAGATCGAAAAACAATATCCATATATTCTTTCATTTCATTGTAGTGGCTTGACAAGCCGACAATGGCAACAAATCAAGAATATATTGTGTACCATTAAAGGTAAAACTTTATTTAAACCGAAAGAGAAAAAAAGAAAGAAAAGTATTCTGCCAAACAATCGGGGCCATTGGATCGCACAGCTTGCTTCTAGCGCAGGTCCTACTTGTATCCTGTACTTAACTAAAAAAGCACCAAACAATACATGGTCACAATTGCTACCTCCAGCCTCCTACAGCCAAAATTTAGTTTCATTATACGGACAAGACAGATCTACTGTTTTCAATCATATGGATATGGAAAAAGCGACTACTTTAGAAACAACATTGGTATTTCAACAACTTCTTGGTTTTATGTTTCTACCTGGCGCATGTTTTTTGCTTCTAGTTGAACAAGCCAACGGACAAAAAAAAGTGATCCATTAACAAACATGGTTGATGATTTTTGAGCGCAATCTTTAACGTTACACCCATTTAACGTTCTATTCGTTATATGAAAGAAAGGTTAGGATCTAATAGGGCTACTTAGTCGACAGAGAATAACCAAATAACAGGAGTTTGACAATCAAGGCCGTAGGCTTGATTGGCAGAGCTTGGTCGCTTAGTTCATGACAAAAAGCTTTTTGGGTACATGAAACACCAGGTCCTGTAAACCCCCCCCCAGCAATTTCGGCGAAGGAAATCGCAGAGCCGGCCGGAGAACCCGTAGAGCCGAAGAAGCACGTAATGCCTGTAAAGGAGCCGGACCCCGAATTAGCTGGTGAACGCGTAATGCGGGAGCCGGACAACACAGCACCTAAAATCTCCTGCATAGGTAGCGCTTAGTTAGGCAGGGCTCAAGTCCTAGCCTAGGATAGCAATGGGCAAAAAAATTTTTTGGTGGCTGAGAACATAGTTGTACAAGTATCCGTGTCTTACCATGAACTGCTCCGGGCGGTTGAATTGGTAAAATTTATATAAATGGATCCACTACAGCAGAATTGGGGGGCTGGCTACCACTGGTTTTCTTTTCTCAGCGCCTTGTATCATTAATCTAGTCTTTATGGAAGCCTGGCGCTACGCGAACAAAAAAAAAGATTTTTTCTGCTTTGCATCTTTCTAGCACTCCATCGGCAGGGCCCCAAGGGGACTTTGTTTCGTCGGACACCACAATATTGAAATACTGTCCGACAAAACAAAGGGCTAAAGCCTTTCGGGCCGAAAGTTGACCCGATCGCAGCCTCTAAGCTCTCTGCCTTTTTTTGACAAGCAAGTGCAATCCTCCGCAATTTTGCAGAAAACTTCGAAGTATAGTCTACGAAAAAAGATATATTTTTCTGCGCAAATATATCTTTTTTTTACATAAATATTCAAGCTAACGGATGAGGGCCGCAGGCAAAATGAAATATTTTATGACAAAATAAAAATATTTCATTTTTTCGGCGAATAACGGGATTCGAACCCGTGTTTTCAGAGCCACAATCTGCAACTTTAACCCCTAAGTTATATCCGCCCCTATTTATAAATGAGATACTCGCTATCGGATTCGAACCGATATTCCATTAGAAACAGATTTTGAGTCTGCCGTGTTTGCCGTTCCACCAAGCGAGTCTTGGCTTTTGTTAGGAATAGATCGAAAAT